TTTCTAGACAATCCCTCTAGAATAAGGAACAAGATATTCTAACAATATTTCTAGTTACTTCGTTCTCTATTTCTATTTGAAATAATCCTTAGGATTAGGAAAAGTATTTTGTTTCCACCGAGCTAAAAAAAATATATGTCCATGTCTCTAGTAAACTAAAGACATCCTTTACTAGCTATTTTGCTTCAACTTTTCCTATATAAAATAAACCAAAAATGGAAGATTTAGTTACGATTAGAAATAGACCTTTCTATCTTTAATCCATGGATCTTTTACTCATACTTATTAAATTGGAAGTATTGATCCAATTCAAACAAAAATTATGTTTCGCAATTTTATAATCCAAATTTTCAATTTCTACTTAATCTTTGGATACAAATCACGAGAATGTATATTTTTACCCGAACCCTTCATTGCGAGGTAAAAGATGAAATCCTTTTAAGAAATAAAGTTTCTGCTCGGAATATGAATCAAACCGAGCGACCCCTTAACTATACAAGGGATTAAGAAAACGAATCACACTTTTACCACTAAACTATACCCGCTACAATGCGATTATTGTATATAAATACACTTTTTGTCGAACAAGACAATCGGACGTAATCAAGACAGGATCAGAAAATAATAATGAATATTATAAAATGGACCTGCTTTGTCAGTCGACCTAATCAGATTAGGAAAGGAAAAGAGTACTGACAATTAAACTAACTAAATAATAAATAACACGTTCTTTCTTTATGATCGAGGGTTTTGGCCGGATACGGCGCGATAAAACTATTTATGTCATGACATAGAAATTCACTGGACAACAATCCGCAGTTCCATTTTTTCTTTTTTATTTACTTAAAATTCAAATAACTAAAAAGATTATTTAATTTTTATTTACTTGAATTAAAAAAAGAAAAAATATTATAATTATAATAATAAGAAATGACACTTTGATTCTATATAATTTCCTAGATAAGGAAATAGTCCTTAATTCGGATTGTTGTTTCAATAACAAGCATTTTTTTTTTCAAATAAAGCAAAAGCTTTTTTCTATGATTTGGAACAAAAAAAGGGCCCGGCTGGTTACTGACCGGGCCAGGCCGTGAAAAGCAAATAAAAAATACCTTTCGGACGAATATTTTTGTCTTCAAAATATATCTTTCAAGCTTTTTTCGAGCTTTTTCTTGATCTAAATAGGATTGCTTATAAAAGTTATATATATTAAAGTTGTATATATCAATCTAGTTCAATAATAAATATCTTAATATCTAAAAAAAAAATAGATACAGAGGGGATTTTTTCAAGTATTCCTTTTTGTGTAATGTAAGAATGTAACATAGTAATTATCCTTTTCAATTCGGAGAGATGGCTGAGTGGACTAAAGCGTCGGATTGCTAATCCGTTGTACGACTTTTGCGTACCGAGGGTTCGAATCCCTCTCTTTCCGTTGAGAATTTGGTATTTGATTTAAAAATTCCAATTTTTTGAACCCCCCCCCTTTTTTTTTGAATTAATTTATTATTTATTTTATTATTATTTTGAAATTTTCATTTATAATTTTTAAAGGCCCTTTTTTCATTCTTATTCTTCACGTCCAGGATTACGTCCTGGATCATTAGATAGGAATCCGAAGATGAAGAGAGAAACAAAGAATATCACTACTGTGTAAACAAAGAGTTTGAGAGTAAGCATTACACAATCTCCAAGATCCTTTTTTTTTTGAAAAAAAAAAAGAGAATAGATTCTCCATTTTTATACCACATATCCTATTTTGATATCAATAAATGAAATAAATGAAATAAAAAAATTATCAGAAATGCATTTGTAATAAGAGTCGATTCTTTCATTACAAAAAACGACCCCCTGTTGTGAGGACTCTAATAGGATCTTTCAATAAATGAAATCCGAATGAGTAAATGGGGCGATTCAGATTTATCGAAAAAACGATCTAAGAATTGTTTAAATCGAGGGTTCATTCATACTCTAAGACTTATCTGATCTTATCCTCCGATCTTATCCGTTGTTAGCATTTTTTTCTAGAATAAATCATGTCTAGGATAGTATTAAAAATGTTATCGAAAACTGACAGCAGCTTGCCAAACAAAGGCTAAGAGAAAAAAGAAAAGGGGTATTACTGGCATAATATCTACGATTGGATTCAAAAAAGCGTAGGCCTCAGGTAATTTGGCTAAGAAAAAACTACTCGAATAAAGGTCGGAATTAAGACAGATCAAACTAAAGATATTAAGCATAACAAACATTTTTTTTATTGGACTTGGAGATAATTGTATTTTTATTGAGTTAATATAATAATATATTATTGATTTGATAATTGATATACGTTAAAAATGACGAAAGTAAGGTAGACCAAAAATCTTTTTTTTTTTGAACTCACTCAATCAAAAATTATTCTATTTTCTTTTCTTTTGCGAATTGAAGAAATCATCCTTTCATACAATATCTTAATTGAATTATATGTAATGATCAATAAATTCAGTTTCATTCTATATCTACACGTGTCAAAATCATAGGAACAGTAGAGTCCGTCGAGATTTGGACTGGAATTGACGAATAACCAATACCAATACTAGTGTTTTGTAATATCGAATATAAATCGAAATGGGGCGTGGCCAAGTGGTAAGGCAACGGGTTTTGGTCCCGCTATTCGGAGGTTCGAATCCTTCCGTCCCAGGAAATACATATTATTTGTATAAAATACATATTTTTAATTTCTATATTATAGAAATAGACATTATCAAAATAATGAAAGATTTTCTTTTTTTTAACTAACTTCTCTTTAAGATTTAAGAGTAGAATATTGAATGGATATGATGTTATTCTTGTTTCTGATTTTGAATCATTCTATTTTTCTCTGAATCGTAGCTTTTTCACAAATTGAGTTCAAATAAATACATCGCAAAACAAAAAATACATACAGATAGGTGGAACTCTATCGAATTTTGATCCAGGTAAGAAGATAGATCACAACACAAACAAGAATTTGAAATCAATTCAAAGGGGGCTGAATGCGCCTTTCGTCGTATAGCCACTCCCTTACGATAGTCCTATTTTATCTTAGTTAGTTATTTCGAATTAATTATGGGCCTTATAATAAGAGTTAATCAACAACGGAGGATATCAATTTCAATAGCTGTGTCTGTACAAATCTTATTAACAAATCCTCAAGTTATATACGTAACACATGTCTTTTTTTAAGCCTTATTTTTAGGTATTTCAACTCGTATTTGATTTGTCTCGAATAACTAATTGTAAATCTCTTCACCTTACTTGAAGATCGACTGTAGATTCAATAAAAAGCACTTTTTTTATTCGTAATATTTAGAAATTAATAAAGAAAAAAAAATATTGGATAATCCAATAAAATAAAAAAGGCATTGAAAGGAAATTCATGATCAGATTTATTTCGAAACTACCGATTCATATACAAAGAAGAAAAATATAGATTCCTACGAAAGATCAAACAAATGACTATTCATGATTCTATAATTGAATCAATTACATACTAGTTCCAAACTAGAGGAATGTTATGGTAAAACTTCGTTTGAAACGATGTGGTAAAAAGCAACGCGCGACTTGACAGACATGATCATCTGTGGATTCTTACACCCACCATTTTCTATTCTATAAAAAAAAGAAATGAAGGTGCTCTTGGCTCGACATCTTTTCTTTTGTTCCACTAGAACCCTTTTTTGTTGGGGTTTCATGTTAACAGTATAGGATGTAGCTCGAGTAGAAAGTATTGATTCGTTTTTCAGGGGCAAGGGTCTAGGGTTAATGCCAATTAATAAGTTGGAACAACTTCGTAAGTATCTTTTCGATCTAGAAACCGAAAGGATCCAATTCGAGCAAGTTAAAAAAAAAAGGGGGGGTTGTTCGAATTAGTGAAACTCTTTTGATCAAAAGTATATCATGTGGGAATCTACCGTTCATATGATTCTTTGATAGAAAGAAATCATAAAAAGGGACATGTTGCTGTCGTTTTGAAATGATTAAAATTCACCGAAGTAATGTCTAAACCCAATGATTCAAGGCAAAGATAAAGTATTTTGGAACAAGAAAATACCCGTTTTCAACTGTCTCGACAACTAGATCAAGGAAAGGATGAAGAATCTAAAAATATTCTAAATGAGATAAAGAAAAAGGGGTTAGAGACCACTCAAAAATGAAATAACTAAGGCTTTTCTTTTGAGCTATTTCAGAGTTATCCAACTTGAGTTATGAGAATACAAATCATTTTTTTCGCTAAAGAAAAAGTATTAAATAGTCCATAACCTAATTGATTTGATCATGTTATCGGATCTATTTAACATTCAAATTCTATAGATAGATCTAATTTGTGATTTCTCGAGCCGTACGAGGGGAAAACTTCGTATACGTTTCTAGGGGGGGTTATAGTTCATCTACATCTATCCCAATGAGCCCTTTATCGAATCGTTGCAATCGATGTGCGATCCCGAAGAGAAGGAAGAGATCTTCGGAAAGTGGGTTTTTATGATCCGATAAATAATCAAACCTATTTAAATATTCCTGGTATTCTATATTTTCTTGAAAAAGGCGCTCAACCTACAGGAACTGTTTATGATATTTTAAAGAAAGCGGGGGTTTTTACAGAATTTCGTCGGAATCAAACGAAAGTCAATTAATGAATTTGAAATTTTTGAATAATTAATTATTATTATTAAATAAAAAAGAGAGAAGAGGGTGTGGGCGATTCGTATATAGTTTTGTATAACTTTTTTTCTACTATACTATTTCCCCCCCCCTCTTTTACTCTATTGAATTCATACTTTTGAATCATTGTTACCCTACCACATTACTTACCATAGAATACAGTGTTCTATAACAACCAAAATGGATTTTTTTGATATATCTTTATTAATATAAGATCGATAGAAAAAGATGAAGTGAATAAAATGAAGGAATTGGCTCGGCGAGACCTATCCAATTTTTACATTACTTCCAATCCAATTGGCCGTTTTTCGTTGGAAATA